ATTAATCAAGCAATTTCCGCTCACATTTCATGGCACGGTAGTTTTCTCCAATCATAAAATATTTTTTTCAATCGAGTCTTCCCCATTCGTTGTGTCGGTCCTTTCTCATTGGATCCGCTCGGTGGTTTCGTCCGATTTCGACAAGGGGGTTCGCTCGTTGTGAGTATCGAAAAATATCTAGCTCGCAATAACCTGAAATATGTTATCATGAATAGATATTATTCAAATAATATAACTATATAGAGAAGACAGGAACATACAGGAAACTAAAAAGAATAAATACGAAGATAGCAGTTTACGGGAAAGGTGGGATAGGGAAATCTACCACTAGTTGTAATATTTCGATTGCTTTAGCAAGACGTGGCAAAAAAGTTCTTCAAATAGGATGTGATCCCAAACATGACAGTACTTTCACCCTCACAGGATTCTTGATTCCCACTATCATAGATACCTTGCAGTTGAAAGATTATCACTACGAAGATGTCTGGCCTGAAGATGTAATTTATGGGGGTTACGGCGGTGTCGATTGCGTGGAGGCGGGAGGTCCACCTGCCGGAGCGGGATGTGGGGGATATGTAGTAGGAGAGACTGTAAAACTGTTGAAGGAATCGAATGCTTTCTATGAATACGATATTATTTTATTCGACGTTTCAGGCGATGTAGTATGTGGAGGATTTGCTGCCCCATTGAATTATGCGGATTATTGCATCATCATCACAGATAATGGCTTCGATGCCTTATTCGCTGCCAATCGGATCGCAGCTTCAGTTAGGGAAAAAGCTCGTACACACCCATTGAGATTAGCTGGTTTAGTTGGTAATCGTACTTCAAAAAGAGATCTTATTGATAAATATGTAGAAGCTTGTCCGATGCCGGTTTCAGAAGTTCTACCACTAATTGAAGATATTAGAATCTCGAGGGTGAAGGGCAAGACGTTATTTGAGATGGTGGAATCTCAATCCACTCTTAAATATGTCTGTGAATTCTATTTGAATATAGCGGACCAAGTATTATCTGAACCGGAAGGAATTGTACCAAAAGAAATTCCGGATCGAGAATTGTTTAGTTTGCTTTCGGATTTCTATTTGAACCCCTTAAGCGAAACGAATGGGAAGCGTAATCAGGAAGATTTGATCGATTTCACGATGGTTTAAAATACGGATAATTCCATTTCATAAAGCTCTCTCAACAAATCTTTCTTCTTCCTTCATTCGGTCGGGGAAATGTATATATGTCGATTAAGATATCCGAAACTCTCACTTTCGAATGCGAAACGGGTAATTATCACACCTTTTGTCCCATCAGTTGTGTCGCTTGGTTGTATCAAAAAATCGAAGATAGTTTCTTTCTAGTGGTGGGGACAAAAACATGTGGTTATTTTTTACAAAATGCTCTCGGAGTTATGATTTTCGCCGAACCGCGTTATGCCATGGCAGAGCTGGAAGAAGGAGATATTTCAGCTCAATTGAATGATTACCAGGAATTGAAACGATTATGTGTTAGAATAAAAAAAGATAGAAACCCCAGTGTAATTATATGGATTGGTACCTGTACAACCGAGATTATTAAAATGGATTTGGAGGGCATGGCTCCTGAATTAGAAACCGAAATTCAAGTCCCGATCGTAGTGGCTAGGGCAAACGGATTGGACTACGCATTCACACAGGGGGAAGATACGGTACTGGCGGCTATGGCGCATCGTTGTCCCGAATGTAAAGTTCGGTCCGAGAAAGAAGATCAAGAAATAGAAAGTGAATCCCCGCATAAAAATTCTGTTACCCCTCTCGGAGAAGCAACAGAAAGAATTAAATCCACCACAAAATCGAGAGACACGAAACCCTTGGTTCTTTTTGGTTCTTTACCTGCGACAGTGGCTTCTCAACTCGGTTCGGAATTGAAAAGTCAATCCATAAGTGTCTCGGGTTGGCTACCCGCTCAGAGGTATACAGATTCACCAACATTGGGAGATGGAGTATATGTTTGTGGTGTCAATCCATTCCTTAGCCGGACGGCAACGACTTTAATGCGACGCCGTAAATGTAAATTAATCGGGGCACCATTCCCCATTGGTCCCGATGGAACTCGTGCTTGGATCGAAAGGATCTGTTCCGTACCCGGTATAGAGACCCAGGGATTGAAAGAGAGGGAACAGAAGATTTGGGAGAATTTAAAAAATTATCTGGATCTAATTCGTGGGAAATCCGTCTTTTTCATGGGAGATAATCTATTAGAAATATCTCTAGCAAGATTTCTTATTCGGTGCGGAATGATTGTCTATGAAATCGGTATTCCATATATGGATAAGAGATATCAAGCCGCGGAATTGGCGCTTCTACAAACCACGTGTGAAGAAATGTGTGTTCCAATGCCTCGAATCGTAGAAAAACCCGATAACTACAATCAAATACAGCGTATGCGTGAATTACAACCTGATCTAGCTATAACTGGGATGGCGCACGCCAATCCATTGGAGGCTAGAGGAATCAACACGAAATGGTCGGTCGAATTTACCTTCGCTCAAATACATGGATTTATCAATGCAAAAGATGTTCTTGAACTCATTACACGTCCTTTGAGGCGTAATAATAATTTAGAAAACTTGGGTTGGACGGATCTGGTTAGGGGGGGGGACTAAAGAAGGAAGGGGGGGGGGGGAAAAAAAAATTTACTGGGGGGGGGAAAAAAAAAAAAATTACCCCCCCCCCCCCCCGAAGGGGGTACGAGTTTTATTCCATTTCAATCCTATTCTATCGAAGAAAGTTTTTTTATTATGATAGTAAGTGCTCCTACATCCCTTTCCATTTCATGGGTTACGGTCCTATCATGGATGAAATTTTCGAGCGGATTCATTTTATTCGGATTATACTATGGCTTCCTCACAACGTTGCCTATTGGTCCCTCCCAACTGATAGCTTTAAGAGCTTTTTTATTAGAAGGAAATCTTGGTGGTACAATAGCAGTTAGTGGTTTGGTGACGGGACAACTAATAATATTTCTATCGATTTATCATTCACCATTCTATGTAGTATTACTGAAGCCTCATATATTTACTCCATCGATTCTACCTTATACCCTTTTCTATTGGTACAGGATTAAAGATCTTTTGGATTATCATTCCTTGAGATCAATAACATCATTTCGAGATGTAAGGATTTTTGGATTATTCCTTGACAGTATGATTTTTCAATTGCTCAATCCCATCGTTCTCCCAAGCCCCGTACTAACGAGATTGCTTAGTCTCTTCTTCTTCCGTTACAGCAACAATTTATTATTCCTAACAGGTGCTATTTCTGGTTGGTTATACGGTCAATATTCATTCATCCAGTCAGGTAAATTACTACTATTTCGTGTAGAATCTGATTCGCCTGTACTTTATCTTTTAGTAAAACGCATAATTCATCGAATTTTTGGTATTATTATATTCAGTTTTTCCCTCCTATATCTGGGTCGAACTCCAGTTCCTTTTATAACAAAAAAATTAATTGATAATTTGCAATTCAATTCACTCAAGAGGAAGGAGTTGTTACTTACGTCGAGATCCTGGATAACTAATTCCTTCTTCGATCACCGTCGATGGAAGAGACCATTCAGATATATAGCAAATAGTGGATTCAGTACCAAAAGTCCCGTGAAGAAGAAAGTTTCTCAATATTTTTTTCGCGCATGTCTGAGTGATGGAAGATCCAGATTATCTATCACCTACCTACCTAGTTTAGCCTTTTCTGAGAGAAACTTTAAAAAATATCTTAACCCCCCAAAGCTTTTATTGTCTAGTGAGTCCTTCATGAGATGGATTAGTGACAAGGGGAGAAGGAAGGAATGTATATACAATGAATTCCGAGATAGGATCCATTTCTTGCAAAATAGCTTGACTTCGGAAAAGATTGGGGATAACAAAATAAATTTATTGAATTTTGAAGGCGAAATCTTTATCAAATTCTACGATCCCCTATTGATGGGACGGAGTCACGAGACAGTAATGACGTCGAAATCACCTTGGCTTCTCGCGAATAAATCGGCGAAAAAAAAGCAACAACGATTGAGAGAAAGAAATGGCAAAATAGGAAGTAATAATAGATTGAAGAGTTGGCTCTCTGATCAGTGGCAGGAATTGGAATACAAAGATTCTGTATTACCTTGGGAACCATTAACTCGAGATGCTCAACGTACCTTGAGGTTCCTCATCAACAAATCAAAAGGGCTAAGGCTTGATACGGATTCAAAATTGGTTAATTTTTCAAATGAAGATGGAGTAAGAAAGATGGGGAGTAATGAAACTAATTCTCTCTCCACTCGTAAGAGAGTAACTCGAAAATCAAGTATTACTTGGGAACTCATTTTAAATCTTTCTCCTCGACAAAGGAATATGTACTTTAATCATTTATTGAGGGATAGGTTAGATATCTCAAGGAATCGGCAAAAAGATTCATTCCTTACTGGTATGATCCCATTCAAGAGTATTTCTTTCTCTCAGACCGGAACATTAAAGAATGAAAATCCATTTCGATTTAGCGAAATGAATAAGGAAATACCTCGATGGACATCTGATTTGAGGAATGATAGATTTGATGTAATAGCTACTGGAGTTACTGATACTCGTCAAAGAAGGGTCAAAAATTTGGGATATTTAACAAGAGGGGAAGATAGAAGGAGAAAGATCGTAAGACGTTTCTCTCAACAATCAGATTTCCGTCGGGAATTGGTGAAGGGTTCGATGCGTGCTCGACGACGTAAAACTCCGATATGGAAAATATTTCAATTCGGAATAAAATCTCCATTTTTTATGCGAATGGGTGAAAAACCCGCTTCTATTTGGACCTCTCCGAGTGACCGAACTGTTGATGGATCAATAAAAGCGGTACCTCAGTATGTTTCGATAAAAAATTCCTCCTATGAAAAAACAAGAACAGACCGTCTTGCCATAGCAAATAGATGGGATTTTCCATTAGCTCAATGGGGAAGAAGTTGGTTGTTGATGATACAATCACATCTTAGAAAATATCTATCACTTCCCGTAGTGATCATATTGAAAAATATTAGTCGATTTTTATTATTTCAGAATCCGGAATGGAACAAAGATTGGTCCGAATGGGACAGAGAGATTCATATAAGATGTACTTATGACGGTACCGAGATCTCGGAGAAAGAGTTACCAGAACAATGGCTTAGAGATGGCCTTCAGATAAAGATAATAAACCCTTTCCATCTGAAACCATGGCATAAGTCTGGATTCGAAGACGGAGATTTCGGAAGAAACGAAGAAGATTTCACAAGAAGACGAAAATTTCGTTACTGCTACTTAACCGCCTGGGGTTTCTTGACCGATCTACCCTTCGGTAATATAAAAAAACAACCTTCTTTCTGGAAACCACTGGGAAGAGAATTTCGAAGACGAATAGGAAGAGGTTGGATTACCCCAAGTTATTTCGAGCAGATGTTCGTGAAAAAAGAATCATCCAAAAATTCTGGGGTTTTTGACCCAATAATAGTTAATGCCCAGATTAAATCTCATTTCGATGAATCGAATTCCGATCGCAAATCTGGAACAATTGGTACGGAAAGTGATATAGCTAAAATTCGTAAATCCTCATGCGGAGGCGAAGGAAGTGTTGGATCACAAATACATAGAAAATACTTGTACGAAAGATTGGATTATATACACAATTTAGAAGATCTTGCCATGGGAGAGAACACTGAAGATATAGAGGTATATTCTCATCGAAACGGAAGTTTGAAACTGGCAAGAAAAGCGATTTGGATGAGACAAATTATTATTCGATCTTATCAAAAGAATCTTGCATCGGTAAAAGGATGGTTTCTTTCCATAAACGTCGATGCGAGGAAAATAAAAACAAAATTAGAATTATGGATAGAAATCGTGAAAGAATCGATTTGGGAGATCTTTGATAGAATTTCTGATACTAGTGACACTCGTAGTGGTATCCTCGACGGTGATAGCGACGTCGGCGATGGCAATGACGACGATGGCGATATCGACAGTGGTGATATCGATAAGAGAAGGGGAAGGGAGGAAGGAAGGGAGGAGGGGAGAGGAGAGGGAGGGCAGGGGTGCCGACGGTGGCGATAGTAGCAACTGCACATACCGCAATACCTCGTACCAGGACATGGATTAATTATTCAATTGTTGGTAATAAGATAAAAAAAAATTCTTGGGCTAATCCCGATCAAATGATGATATTAATGTCTCAAGCATATATACTTAAAGAGGTATGGAGGATAAAAACAAGTAATAAGCCATATTTGAGACGTTTTTTAGGATCTCAAACATCTCGTTCCTTCATCGATAATAGTTCCAAAATATTTTTATACGAGCGAGGAATAATGGGTTATATGGAATTATTGAATTTTCGAGAAAAAAATTGGAATGAGTGGTTAAAGAATTTTGATCGGTATAGTATTTCCCCTTTGGTCTGGTCCCGAATCAGGCCCCAGCAATGGCGCCTTAGGGTCAGTATGTTTTGGGGAATAAATAATCAAAGTTTTGTCCACGAAAAAAATTTGGTTAGAAAACTTTCGGTATTTGTAAAAAATCCTCCATCTGAACGAATTGGAAAGCGTAATAAATTGTTGAGAAATATTCTTCTAGCTTATAGTTATTTTGATTCAAAAAAGAATTTATTGATCAAAAGGTTTTTGAGATCGAGTAAAAGCTCCGTATGCACTGACATAACCATAAATGGTACGCATAAATCTTGTTTCGTTCATAATGAACGAAAGACAAATTCTTTTTCTTTCGAGAGTGGGGGGAACATACTTTTCGGTTACAACCTCTTATTATGGCTTATTCCGGAATTTGTAGAAGGACAAAATGTATATCAATGGGATAAGATATCAGATTCAAAAATTTTTGTTACGAAGAATGCGGATCAAAATATACTTCGGAATAAGAAATTATTTCAAGATCGGGATAGGGAGCTTCATCAGTCCATTCGTCAGTGGAAATGGAAATCCAACGACTTGGAAAAGAGATTTGAAAAATTGGGTAATATGGCATCTCTCATGATTTTTGTGCAGGATCAAGAAACCATGGTTTCTATTTCTGAAAAAATGCGGGAGGATTTGAATTCATTCCGTCTATTCTTTCGCGCAAATATTAGTCCGAATCGATTAACAATTGATTCGGAGCATCGTTCATTTCGACTATTGGATGATCGGATCCTGATGTACAAAATGATAAGCACACTATTGAGTTTCAAACGACGGTTGAGAAAAGTATCCAATTCGGGAAGTAGAAATAAATATTATTACTACTGGAATGAAGCAATTACAAATAATGGGGAAACAATGGACTTACTATCGTCAAAGCCCTTAAATCTAGAAGATGTTTTACTTCCAAAACGTCGTAAAGAATTGAGGGTATTGAATTGTTTATCCCCGACCCGAGGAAAGTGTGAGAACTACGTCGCAGGAATAGATGCATCTGGAAGAGAATTTGATAAAGGTACACAGATAAAATGCTTTATTCGTCCTAGTTACCGATTCGAAGATTTAGCTTGTATGAACAGATTTTGGTTCGAGACGATAAATGGCAGTCGTTTCTCCATGTTGAAGTTTCGTATGTATCCCCCGATCTGAAAATTTTATACCGGGGGAATTGCGAAGGGGATGATGAATTAATCCCTATACGTATTGTACACGTACACATATACATATATATATATATATATATATGTATATGTACTACATGACGATGATGTAATCGTGGATGATATAGCAACAGCATAATATACCCACGTAAGAGAAAATTTACTCACGAATCTTTGAAAAAATCTCATTCAGGAAACTAACTCCATGCATAAAAATGACTTTACTTGTTTCCCACAATCCGTTTACACGAAGAAGGATGGATCGGTCGAATCTCAAATATGCTGTCTAACCAATCGTATTGTGAAGCTTACGAGGCATTTTCAAACACATCGTAAAGATTATTCATCCCAGAGGGGTTTGTGGAAGATATTGGGGAGACGTAAACGTCTCCTAATTTACCTACTACAAACGGATGCAATAGGTTATCGAGATTTGACTACTCAGTTGAAAATTCGTAAACTGAAGAAGAAATAATTACGAATCAGAAATCTAATTAATTGGGAGTAAAATAAGATACGATCACACCTTCTGGAGAGAAGGAACCGATGATAGTTAATATGGGTCCCCATCATCCATCGATGCATGGTGTTTTACGACTCATTATTGCTTTGGATGGTGAAAATATTTCAGATTGTGAACCTATACTGGGTTATTTGCACCGGGGAATGGAAAAAATAGCTGAGAACCGAACAGTCGTTCAATATCTACCTTATGTAACACGATGGGACTATTTAGCTACAATGTTTACAGAAGCTATTACAGTCAATGCTCCAGAGAAACTAACAAATATCCAAGTACCTAGAAGGGCAAGTTACATAAGGGTCATTATGCTCGAACTTAGTCGTATTGCATCTCATTTATTGTGGCTTGGGCCCTTTATGGCTGATATCGGTGCACAAACTCCCTTCTTCTATATCTTCAGGGAGAGGGAAATGGTATATGATTTATTTGAAGCTGCTACTGGTATGCGGATGATGCATAATTCCTTTCGCGTCGGAGGGGTAGCTGTAGATTTGCCCTATGGATGGATAGACAAATGCCTGGATTTCTGTGATTACTTCCTGCCTAAAATTATTGAATACGAAAAGCTTATAACAAATAACCCAATTTTCCTAAAACGAGTGGAAGGTATTGGTGTTATTGAGAAGAACGAAGCTATAAATCGGGGTCTGTCGGGGCCTATGTTACGAGCTTCAGGAATTCGATGGGATCTTCGAAAAACAGATCATTACGAGTGTTATGACGAATTGGATTGGCGAATTCAATGGCAAAGCGAAGGAGACTCCCTTGCTCGTTATTTAGTCAGGATTGGGGAGATGAGAGAATCGGTCAGAATGATTCAGCAGGCTTTAAAAGCTATTCCCGGCGGTCCCTATGAGAATTTGGAAGCCCGTAGATTGAATAAAGAAAAAAATTCGGAATGGAATTCTTTCGAATACCAATTTATCGGTAAAAAACCTTCTCCAACTCTTAAATTACCTAAACAAGAACATTATGTAAGAATTGAGGCTCCTAAGGGGGAATTGGGGATTTTTTCAATAGGAGATGATAGTGTCTTTCCCTGGAGATTGAAAATAAGACCACCCGGTTTTATAAATCTGCAGATTCTTCCACAATTGGTGAGAGGAACAAAACTCTCAGATATTATGACAATTTCAGGTAGTATAGATATCATCATGGGAGAGGTCGATCGTTAGAATGAGATCGAATCCAGATTTGAAAGAACAGTTTTTTTCCGCACAGGCTCTTGATGAGGAATTTCTGCGGCCCCTACAGATTCTGTTTCCTCTTCTCACCCTTGTATCAGGAGTTGCTCTAGGAGTTTTAGTAATTGTCTGGCTCGAGAGAAAAATATCTGCATCGATACAACAACGTATTGGGCCTGAATATGCCGGTCCTTTGGGAATAATTCAAGCTTTAGCAGATGGTGTAAAACTCTTTCTGAAAGAAAGCATTATTCCATCGCAAGTAGATGAGATATTATTTGATATTGGCCCTTTCTCAGTTCTTGTACCAGTTTTTTCAAGTTATTTAGTAATTCCTGTTGGATATGATATTATTTTAGCCAATTTCGATATAGGTGTCTTTTTCTGGATCTCTATCTCTAGTATTATTCCTCTCGGGCTTCTTATGGCTGGGTACGGATCGAATAACAAATATTCTTTTCTGGGTGGTTTACGAGCAGCTGCTCAATCTATTAGTTATGAAATTCCTTTAGCTTTAAGTGTTTTATCAGTAGCTCTACGTGTGATTCGTTAAAATACCCAAGATGTATCTTTTTGATAAGAATCAATTATAAATTCTTCCAGTGTTTGGGTAAAACTAGATAGTCATATGGGTGCAATTGAACGGCTTATTATTCCGCAGTACAAAGATGAAATCCCATCCTCTTCATGCAAGAGTGAAAGCTTCGTATGATTAACGAAACCGTACGATTCCGGGTGACTTTTGTTCGGTCACGCGATGCATCTGGGTAAGCAGGGATGGGGGGGGGTTATACGAGAAGCCTGAATAGTAGAGGACGAAAATATATCGAATATATATCCATATGAAAGAGGTGAAGGGACTCGGCATTGGTAGGGATGTTCGAGCAGTATTTCCTCAAAAACCCAATTGAAGGTTAATCCCTACCTATTAAAAAAATGACTATCCGGGACGAAGTAATTCTTTGATTGTTTCCACGTCGGAGGAAGAAGCATGAATTCCAGTCAGTTCATCGATATAAAAAATAATCTTTTAGTATCCATGAATTCCATTCGACGCCGACGAGGAACTTAAAGATGGAGATCGATTCAAAAGCGCTTTATTGAGCAGCAGACGGAATCTCTTTGGTAGGAAGGGATAGGAGGAGACCTATGAAGCCATCGAGGAGCCGTATGAAATGGAAGTTTCACGTACGGTTTTGAAGTAGAGGTATCAACTATGAGGTATCGACTATAATTATCAAACAGTTTGAGTACGATCGATATAGTTGAAGCACAATCTGGATATGGATTTTGGAGCTGGAATGTGTGGCGTCAACCCATTGGTTTTATAGTCTCTTTCATCGCTTCTTTAGCAGAGTGTGAGAGATTACCTTTTGATTTACCAGAAGCGGAGGAAGAATCAATTGCGGGTTATCAGACCGAGTATTCGGGTATAAAATTTGCATTTTTTTACCTTTCTTCTTATTTAAATCTATTGATCTCCTCTCTGTTCGTAACAATTTTTTATTTTGGGGGCTGGTATTTTCCCATCCCATTCATGTCCAAATTTGGCCAGTCGGGATGGGATCCATTTATCGTCGAAATCTATCAAGTTACTGATGCAGTAATGGGAATTATTACGACATTGGTTAAGGCTTTTTTATTCCCATTTATTTCCACAACGACGAGATGGACTTTACCTCGAATAAGAATGGATCAATTACTCAATCTAGGGTGGAAATTCCTATTACCTATTGCTTTGGGTAATCTACTATTAACAGCATCTTTCCAATCTCTTCTACTATGAATTCTTGGATTATGTTCAAAATATCCGGATTCAATCGATAGGCAACAGGAAATTTGCCAAAAACAAGGATTTACTCGATGAATAGATTTATAAATTATAGTCAGGACGCGATACAAGCCGCGAGATATATAGGGCAAGGTTTTATAGTTACGCTAGATCACATGAATCGTTTTCCAATAACTATTCAATACCCCTATGAAAAATTGATTCCATCCGAACGATTTCGAGGTCGTATCCATTTTGAATTCGACAAATGCATCGCATGTGAAGTATGTGTGCGTGTGTGTCCAATGAATTTACCCGTTGTCGATTGGGAATTGAGAAGAACTATGAGAAGGAAACGATTGAGAAGTTATAGCATCGATTTCGGAATCTGCATATTCTGTGGTAACTGCGTCGAATATTGCCCAACAAACTGTTTATCAATGACTGAGGAGTATGAACTTTCGACTCATGATCGTCATGAATTAAATTATGATCAAGTAGCATTAGGCCGTTTACCCGTATCAGTAATTGAGGATTCTGCAATCAAAACTTTGTCGAATTCGATATCCCTACCCAAGGGAGTTATGGAAGGAAATTCGGGTTTACGAAAAATAACTTCGAGTTAGACTACTCCCCATATTGCTCCGATTCCAGATTGGTAGATTAAATCGAAGCAGGAAGATTTACAATTTATTACTGGGAGTTCTATGGAATTATCTGAATCATTTCATGAAACTGTTTTTATTTTTCCGGAATTAGGCCTCATACTAGGAAGTTTAGGTGTTGTTCCACTCACCAATATAGTTCATTCCGCTTTTTTGCTAGGATTTGTTTCTGCCTGTACGGCTCTCCCATATCTTTCACTAGATTCAGATTTCATAGCTGCGGCACAAGTTCTAATTTATGTTGGAGCTGTAAATGTTTTACTTATATTCGCAGTAATGCTGATAAAGAAAGGGGCTGAGGATTCTTACGCATACCGGACCGTTGGTGATGTAATTACGTTAGTTCCTTGTATCGGTATTTTTTTACTATCGAATAATACCATTTCAAACACATCATGGTCTGAAGTATATTTGATTGCACGATCAAATGAAGATGAAGGAATAGTTTCAATGGATAATATTCGACGGATCGGATCGGAATTGGTAACCGAATTTTTTATCCCGTTCGAGCTTATGTCACTAATTCTTTTGATTGCTTTGGTAGGCGCTATTACCTTGGCTCGTGCGAGAAAAACAATCAACTCGGAGCGAAAAATATTACGAAATGAAAAAAATTTCTAATAATTTTTTCGTCCCAATTCCCGCAAAGTTTAGATAGTTATTTCTGCTTGGAGATAAAATTCCGTGAGGTATCTCACCATGCTTGAACATATTCTCGAATTGAGCGCTTCCTTATTCCGTATCGGTATTTTCGGATCAGTAACAAGTAGGAATATGGTAAAAGCTCTTATATGTTTGGAGTTAACTTTCAATGCAGTTAATATAAATTTAGTAACTTTTTCGAATTTTTTCGATGATTCGCAAATGAAGGGAGAAATTTTCTCGATTTTTGTACTAGCAATTGCAGCTGCTGAAGCGACTATTGGATCAGCTATTGTCCCAGCCATTTATCGAAATAGAAAATCGATTCGTATTGATCAATTCAATTTGTTGAAATGGTAATAATTACATCATAAAATCTAGATCGAGATCGGGTTTTTATTAGACATCCCTATACGAATTTATTTAGTATATACGTAACGAATATGTCTTTCTATCCCTCCGCCCGATGTTAGTTTCAAAGAGCGAAAGAATGTTCTATCCAATTCAAGGTCTTTTTATATCTAGTGGGAGTTAAATAATACGATGGCACATTCCGTCAAAATATATGATACTTGCATCGGTTGCACCCAATGTGTAAGAGCTTGTCCGACAGATGTGTTGGAAATGATAGATTGGGAGGGTTGTAAAGCCAAGCAAATTGCGTCTGCTCCCAGAACAGAAGATTGTGTCGGTTGCAAAAGATGCGAATCCGCCTGTCCAACAGATTTTTTGAGTGTACGTGTCTATTTGGGATCCGAAACCACTCGTAGTATGGGTCTTGGATATTGATGCTTATTCCACCGAGTAGAATCTCTCATATATAGTAAGAACCTATAATGAATAGGTTCTTACCCGAAAGTTTTTTCTCTCTACCATGAATAATTTCCCCTGGCTAACTGTAATTGTTCTTTTCCCTTTATCTGCAGGTTCATTGATTCCACTTTTTCGTGCTAGAGGAAACAGAATTATCCGCTGGTATGCTTTAGGTGTTTGTCTCCTAGAATTTCTTCTAATTACTTATATTTTTTGTTACCAATATCGATTCAGTAATAACTCTATTCAGTTGAGAGAAGACTATAGCTGGATTGATTTCATGGATTTTCATTGGAGATTGGGTGTTGATGGATTTTCTCTTGGACTTATATTACCGACGGGATTTGTCACTACTTTAGCTGCATTAGCCGCTTGGCCTGTCACACGGAATCCGCAATTATTTCACTTCCTAATATTAGCAATGTATAGTGGGCAAATAGGATTATTTGCTTCTCAAGATATTTTACTCTTTTCTTTTATGTGGGAATTGGAACTGCTTCCTATTTATTTATTACTGATCGTTTGGGGAGGAAAACACCGTCTATATGCAGCTACCAAATTCGTTCTGTACACTGCCGGTGGCTCAATTTTTATTTCGATAGGCGCCTTGCTCATGGTATTTCACGAATCTGGTGTATCCACCTCTGACTTCCAACTCCTACTTAATAGCAATTATTCTTCGGAATTGGAGATAATCATATACTCGAGTTTTTTGATAGCGTATGCTGTGAAATTACCTATCCTGCCTCTTCATACTTGGCTACCAGATACTCATGGGGAAGCACATTATAGCACATGTATGCCTTTGGCCGGAATTCTTCTAAAAATGGGAGGGTATGGATTAATTCGAATCAATATGGAATTATTACCCCATGCTCATTATCTATTTGCTCCATGGTTAGTTGGTTTAGGAGCAGTTCAAATTGTTTATGGAGCTTTTACTTCGATAAGCCAACGAAATTTGAAAAGAAGAATAGCCTACTCTTCAATATCTCATATGGGTTTTGTACTTGGTGGAATCGGATCTTTAACAAATATAGGGCTCAATGGTGCTATTTCACAAATGATTTCTCATGGTTTAATTGGTGCTTCACTATTTTTTCCCTCAGGAATAAGTTATGATCGAACACGTACTCTTTCTTCAGATCAAATGGGTGGACTCGCTACTCCAATGCCAAAGATATCCGTCTTGTTCACCGGTTTCTTGATGGCATCTATGGCATTACCAGGTATGAGTGGCTTCATCGCAGAATTGATGATTCTCCTCGGAATCGTCAATAATCTGAATTATTCCATCGTCTTCAGGATGATTATTATTACAATTCAAGCTATTGGAATAATTTCGACTCCGATTTATTCATTATCTATATCACGACAAATGTTTCATGGGTATAAATCCCTCAAAGTCTCAATTTCATATCTTATAGATGCTGGACCACGAGAAATTTTTGTTTCAACTTGTTTGTTCTTACCCGTTATAGGTATTGGTATTTATCCAAATTTCGTTTTATTCATTTGGAACAATGAAACAGCTCATCTTTTATCACAAAATTTTTCGCGAAATTTTTAATCCTGCGATATCATATTTTCACACCTCCAAATTTATCGTCCCTCTCGTAATATATTTCTCTCGAACAGACATATAGATTTATAAGTATTAATCAGTGATAGGTCAATGAATGTTTTCTCTCCTCCCTAGTCCTGACCGATTAATATTCACCGATCGGAATTGGGAGGAGGTATTATTATATATATATATACCGGACAAAATATATGATTCTAAAGTAACCATCCATAACTATGTAATCCTTTTCCCACTAAATTAACTCCCAAGTAACAAATCCAAATTATAAAAAAACCGAAAGAACCAATAAGGGCTGATCGTTTTCTGCATCGAATTCTAATCATTCGGCTATGCAAATAAGTAGCGAATATTAACCAAGTGATTAGAGCCCATGTTTCTTTCGGATCCCAGTTCCAATAAGAGCCCCAAGCTTCATTAGCCCAGACCGCTCCGGAAAGAATACCCACCGTTAGTAGGGGAAATCCCAAACCGATAGTTCTATAACTCCAACCATCTAATTGCTTGACCAATTGCCACTTCCGAAAATTTATGAAATGCAGCAAAGAACTTTGTGAGTCGTATGAATAGTTACTATTTCTCACCAGTTTCTTATGATCCAAATTTAAGTAACAAAAAATTGGTGAGGAAATAAAATCTTTCCGTCTAGTCGTCGTAACAACTAATAAGGTTATTGCCAGCAAAGAACCACATAAAAGTGCAGAATAACTCAATATCATTGTGGTTACATGCATTATTAACCAATGAGATTTTAGAGCGGGAACTAACTGCAGAGGTTCACGCATCTCCTCGGGTAGGCCTAAAGTGGCAAACCCATGAGTTAACATTGCACCGGGAGCTGTTACTATACCTGCCCAACCATCCCTACCTCTACCTACCAGAACTAAATGAATCAATGTCAAATTCCAGGAAAGGAACATAGATGATTCGTATAAATTACTCAGAGGAAAATGCTTTGAAAGAATCCAACGAATTAATAAGAATACTGTCATGCAGAGTGAAGCAATTATCGTACCTTTTTCTTCCATAGCTTCAACCGCCTTATTGTCGATGCGCATGAATCGTCCCCAATGAATGAATGTGATAAGTAGAAGAAGGGAGAAGGAGGTATTAGCTAATATTTGTTCTGGAATTATAAATGTCATGGTTAAAGATTGAAATTTTCTTTGGATTGTGTAACACAGAACCGATTCGAAAAAGTTATCATTTCAATTATAAGGAATGAGTCAGGATTTGTTCTAACTCGAATTCCTGCATGCCGCTACTCGGATTCGAACCGAGATGCATAAGCATTGCTTCCTAAGAGCAACGTGTCTACCGATTTCACCATAGCGGCCTTGTATAAAATATTATATATAATCGTATATTGATGAACAAATAAGTTCTTTGGATCAAAATAGATTAAAAAGGATGGGAAATAGCATATCTTAATGTTACGGTGTAGGCATAGGAAATCGTGATTCAAAATCTTTCCTCACTCCGATAAACAATATCTAACTAGATGTGATTCAACAAATATTCATTGAATCACTTTTAGTTAGTTAGGAATGTATCTATAATCACCCGCTAAAATTCCTTCCCCATGATTGAATTTTATTAATTGAAAAGAGTGCACTGAAAGATATTACTAGCACAAAACCCGCAATAGTAATAGCACTTCGATAATCATATTGTTCTAGTCTCTGAAAAAGAAGTACAGAAACAACGAGGTCTTTGGTTGGAATATTAGATGCGACGAGAACTATTGAGCCATATTCTCCTAAAGCTCTTGAAAAGCCCAAAGTAATTCCTGCTGATAATGAAGGAATCAATGAAGGGAATAGAACATACTGAAAAGTTGTCCAGGTCGAGGCACCTAAACATCTCGCAGCCTCCTCCAAATCTCCCTCCATATCTTGTAAAACAGGTTGTATAGTTCGTACCACGAGGGGTAAAGATGCAAAAGTCATAGCTATAAGAACTGCCAAAGGGCCAAATACTATTTCTATACCCAACCAGGAACAAAAAGGTCTGACCCAAATTTCGTCACGAGATACAGTCATTAGAGTTAAACCTCCCACCGATGTTGGAAGGGCGAAAGGAAGATCCACAGCAGCGTCTAATATTTTTTTACCCACGAATTCATACCTGACTAAAACCCAAGCAAGAGTGAATCCGAATAATATATTTATAGTGATTGCGAATGAAGCAGTTAGAGATGTGAAGGCATAAACAGATACGACGGTAGGTTCGGTAGTTACTTCCAATAAAATCTTCCAAGGTTGTTGTCTAGTTCTATACAATAAAATAGATATGGGTAGGACTAGTATGAAAGTACCGTAGTGTAATGCCAATGACAATATAAATTCAAATCCCGTCAAGAATCGAATTTTTCCTTCAGTAATTAGGAATGAGACGGAAGGAGGGAGACGAAAGAATTCAATCATTTTCTAATTAACTGCAATAGGTACGATTAGGACTCATTGTCTCTCTCATATCCGCGTCCATAATTCTCACTAATACGGACGAAATAAATTTTTATGCCTTCGAGAATAAGCTCGATCTAATCAATCTCGTAAAAGATTTTTTTCGTATCATTCATCACGAATTGATACGGATTCAGACGGATTGATTAATTCATCATCCGTTATGTAATAAAAACTTTTGGAACGCTTTGTCAGGACGGATTTAGCTAGTGAAAAAGCTTTCGATGCCGCCTCATTGGTTTCAATCTTCCATACACCTTTCCGAATTCTTGTCTTAGATTTCGAAGTGTGTTTTTTTGGAACTGCCATGATAAAAAAGCCTTAAAAAGGTTTATTGTTTGTTCCCTCTCTGTACATGGGAAACGATATGAAGAAATGAGAATATGACGAAATTTGAGTATGAGGAGATCGAAATACAAAGAAAGTAAAAAACTAAATCCCTAAATTGGAAATATTCTATATTACTCGATATTACTTCCTTTTCACTACCGAGATATATCCTCTCCGTTCATGGAAATAGAATCGACTATAAATCGAGTTGATTTTTGTCGATGTCCCAATTCACGTCTCGTCTTCTTTTTAGGTATCATTTTGAAATTAGTAATTTTTCTTTCGAAGTGGGCGTGTGAAATTCTACCCCTAACAATAGCCCCTTCTAACCACGGATGTCCAAGATTTATATGAGATCCTTGACGAATCATTAATACGCGATAAATTAATATTTTTTTATCTCGTTCAATCGGTATCATCGAGGGGAAATGGCGAATATTATAAAATCTCCCAGGTTCTACTCGGAGTTGTTGACCCCCGGTTTCAATTATTGCATAAATACTCATTGTGCTTTCAATTCCTCAAAGAATTTATCGATTGATCATGAATAATACAAATTAATCTGATTTGTCAAACTAAAATATGTCGGAGTCTTATCTGAATCAATTTTGAATCTCCATGTGCTTGTAACTAAAAATCGGGAGGCAATATCATCCAGAATATTATATTATAATATATCATTTCATTTTGTAATTAAAAATTTCTGATACTTCCTCGAGTAATTGGAACAGAAAGGATTATACATTCCAAATACTTTCAGGAATTTTTTTTTTCCCGTACCTTCCCATACTATACTTTGTAGTACTAAGAAATTTCTATTTTCAATAAAAATTTGTCATGGAACTTATATCTCGTAGTGTCTGGCTCATCCCGTCGTTTCCACTTTTAGCCCCTGTTTCGTCGGGATTGATATCGTTTTCTCTACCAAGTGGTATAAGAAATCTTCGTCGTTTGTGTCTTTCCATCAATGTATCATCCTTGATCATAGCTATGTTTATTTCTTCCTTCATCTCCTGGGAACAAATAACAGGTGATTCAATTCACCGCTATTTATGGTCATGGGTCATTAGTGGGAATATCATTCTACAAATGGGTTATTTGATCGATCCATTGACTTCTATTATGTCAATTTTGGTAACTACGGTGGGGGTTATGGTTATGATTCATAGCAACGGCTACATGTTCTACGATAGGGGATATGTAAGATTTTTTTGCTATCTCGGCCTTTTCACCGCCTCAATGTTAGGATTAATTCCTAGTCCGAATTTGATACAAATTTATATCTTCTGGGAGTTAGTTGGAATGTGTTCCTACTTATTAATCGGTTTTTGGTTCACCAGACCTGGTGTAGCTAATGCTTGCCAGAAAGCTTTTGTAACTAATCGTGTAGGAGATTTTGGTTTGTTATTAGGTATTTTAGGTTTTTATTGGATAACTGGTAGTTTCGAATTTCAAGATTTGCCCAAGCAATTATTTAATTTGCTTGGTTGTGGTCGAATCGATATCACTACTGTCACCGTGTTTGGTATTTTATTATTCCTAGGTCCAATCGCGAAATCAGCTCAAATTCCACTTCATATATGGTTGCCAGATGCCATGGAAGGCCCTACGCCGGTTTCGGCTCTTATCCACGCCGCAACTATGGTCGCAGCAGGGATTTTTCTCGTCGCTCGAATGCTTCCGGTTTTTCAGATGTTACCTCTTGTCATGGATACTATTTCCTGGATAGGCGTCATAACAGCCTCATTGGGCGCTAGTATCGCTATGTCTCAGAAAGATCTAAAAAAAGGTTTGGCTTATTCCACGATTTCACAATTGGGTTATATGATGTTATCGTTAGGTATTGGCTCTTACAAAGCCGGTTTGTTTCACCTCATCACACATGCCTATTCCAAAGCTTTATTATTTCTAGGAGCTGGATCTGTTATTCATTCCATCGAATCAATCGTGGGTTATCATCCCAATAAGAGTCAGAATATGAACTTTATGGGTGGTTTAAGAAAATACATGCCAATCACTGCATTGACTTTTCTTTCAGGAACATTATCTCTTTGTGGTATTCCACCTTTTGCTTGTTTTTGGTCCAAGGATGAAATTCTCGTCGATAGTTGGATCTATTCCCCTCTCTTGGGACTCATCGCGTCCTCCACGGCCGCCTTGACTGCCTATTATATGTTTCGTATGTACCTACTAACCTTTGAGGGTGAATTCCGCGGTCGTTTCATTGTTGGATACCAAATAGTTTCTCACATCTCGATATGGGGGGGTTTGGCCTCCTCCGACCGAGAGAGAACAGAAGAAATTCATAATTCCTATTCGACGTATGGGCCCAGGAGCGAATACACATTGTACCCGGAAGAATCCGATGATACTATGTTATTACCCTTGATCGGATTGACAATACCCACTATGTTTGCA